ACTTTTCTATCTTCATCCATGGATCCTTTACTCATACTCATTCAATTGGAAATTGGTCCAACTCAAAAAAATAATTATGCTTCGCGATTTCAGAATCCAATTTTGTTATTCCATTTCTAATTTACCTTTGGATACAAATCACGAGAATGTATATTCTTCCTCAAATGTGGCATTGAGAGGTAAAGGATTAAACCCTTTTAAGAAAAAAAGTTTTTGATCGGAATATGAATTAAACCGAAAGACCCCTTAACTATTTCAGTTGTTAATAGAACGAATCACACTTTTACCACTAAACTATACCCGCTACAATGTATATATTGTATATGAATGGATCATTTGTCGAACAAGATGTAATCAAGATAGGATCAGAGTCACGAAAATTGGAGTGCTGACGCGTTCTGCGGAGGGAACTCGATAAAATCAATCAAATAGGATAAATAAGAAGTAAGAAGGCTAAGGCTCATTTCAATAACAAGTTATACCTTTTCTTTTACTGGGGGAGTTTTTACTGACAGGCCCAGTTTCAAATAAAAGAGCCATTGAAGTCGGAACAAAAAAAATGAGTTGTGCAAGAATCCATAGCCCCTTATTCTATGTATATTCTATTCTTTTTTTTCATTGTTATTTGTTATTATTATGATTATGAATTCTGAAAATGTAAATTTTTTTACATATTCATAAATAATAGAAATAGAAAATATTTCTATTAGAATATTCTATTTTCTATTTAGATTATGAAATAGAATAATAATAATATTATTTAAATTTTAAATATTTAAAAGAAAAAAAAAAAATAAAGAATCATATGAACTCATATCATAGGAATTGAAATAGCCCTTGCAGCTGTTGTTACGGCTTCAATAACAAGCATTTTCGTTTTCAAATCAAATGAATCGGTTGATCTATGATTCATTGGAACAAAACAAGGCCTGGCTAGGTGCTTACTGGCCAGGCCGGGGAAATAAAAGAACCTTTTGGACGAAATCGAAGGGGTACTCTTTCTATTGGAGATTTTTTTTTTGAATCATTATCTAAATGGAATTGAAAATTCGTAATTCGTATCGTATCGTATATATATATAGATATTATATATCTAGATCTAGAGAATCAAATAGTAAAATAGAATAAAGAAAGAGAAATAAAAAGAGAAATAAAGATTTGTATTTTACTTCACGTGTCACATAGGAATTCTCTTTTTGCAATTGGGAGAGATGGCTGAGTGGACTAAAGCGGCAGATTGCTAATCCGTTGTACGAGTTATTCGTACCGAGGGTTCGAATCCCTCTCTCTCCGCTCCTTCTGATCACTTGATATTTCTCTTTCGAATTCGAAAAAGTCTCGATCCCCTGTTTTATCATAGTGAAATGTATGGAATAAAGACAATTTGAAAATAAATAATAAAATTCAGAAATTAAACAAGAAAAAACGAAAATCTCTTATTTTTTTATTTTATTCCTCACGTCCAGGATTACGTCCTGGATCATTAGATAGGAATCCGAAGATGAAGAGAGAAACAAAGAATATTACTACTGTGTAAACGAAGAGTTTGAGAGTAAGCATTACACAATCTCCAAGATCATTTTTTGGGGAAAAGGGAAATAGATTCTCTATTTTGGTACCACATATTCCATTTTGACACCAAGAAGTGAAGCGATTTCTAGAAAAGAAAGGATTTTGCAGAAATTCATTTGTAATAAGATTCTGATTCTTTCGTTCCAAAAATTATCTTGTCATGCCCACAATTAGGTAGTGTAAGGGACCATAATAGGTCCTTTGCTCCCTGGGCCTGGGGAAGGTCAAAATGGGGGAAATGAGGTGATCTGGATTCATCGCGGCTATCTAAGAATTTCAATGTTTGAATCGAGGGTTCATAATGAAAGACTTATCGGATCTGCTCTTATCAATTGTTAGAATTTCGAATAAATAAGAAGAATGTTTCTAGGACAGTATTAAAGATCTCATCGAAAACTTACAGCAGCTTGCCAAACAAGGGCTAAGAGAAAAAAGAACACAGGTATGACTGGCATAACATCCACGATTGGATTGAAAAAAGCATAAGCCTCGGGCAATTTGGCGAAGAAAAAACTACTCGAATGAAGGGAAGAATTAAGACAGATAAAAATGAAACTAAAGATATTAAGCATAACAAACATTTCGTTCTTGGAGATAATTTCATTTTTATTGAGTTATTGATTTGAGTTATTGATATAAGGGGAAAAATGAAGAAAGAGGGGAGGAAAAAAATATTTCTTTTTCTTTGAACTCCTCCAATCAAAAAATACTTCAATTCTCAAATTAGAATAGAAAGAATTCTACTTTTCCTACAATATCTTAATTGAATTATATGTAATGATCAATGAATGACTTCCTTTATTTTTATTTTACATCTACACGCGTCAAATTCTAGCAATAACCTATTCCATATATACCTATTCCATATATATTTGGGTCCGAATTGACGAAAAACAAATAACGATATTAGTGTTTATTAGTGTCGAATAGAAATCTAAATGGGGCGTGGCCAAGCGGTAAGGCAACGGGTTTTGGTCCCGTTACTCGAAGGTTCGAATCCTTCCGTCCCAGACTGATTCTATCAGAACAAAGATTCTTTTTGTTCTCTTTAAGAATCTTCTGTTTAAGAGTTTCATGTTGGATACTGGATAAAATGTGATTCAATCTTTCATTCCCATTCATATTTCTAATGATTCCTTTCTGAATCATATTCTCCCTTTCGTTTCACTCAAATAGAATCGAGTGTCAATGACACGCGAATGGATATAAATATCTTTGTGATGTAGGTATGATGGGGACATAGATCAATAGTTTAATTCAAAAAAGTCAATTGGGCGAGCCATTCAGCGTATGCCCGTCCTGCGCAGATTCATATTGAAGTTGGTTAGCTACTTAGAGAAACTTGATGCCCAATATCAATGATAATGATATTGTAATTCCCACATGATTATGCTGCATTCTGAGTCGAAATGTGAAAAAAAAAGTCTTCTATATTCCCTAAAGTAAATAGGGTAGCACAATTACTAATTCTATGTGGATCCTGAATGCTAAACAACAGGTAGTTTTTTCCGTCACTGGGATTCAAGTTCCTAAGATTGGGGTGGAGTATTCTAAGAAAGAATAGGAACAACGAATTGATCTGGACCTATTTGTTTTTGTACCTATACAAGATAGGATAGCGTCCCATAAGAGTATCCTTTTCTTTTTTTTTTGCATCTAGCCCCAATGAATAATTGGAAATCAATGTAGCGATGGGGAGGGGATTCATACATTCCATTCACTTGACTTTATGATATGATGGAATTTATGGAAAGATTGCTGAATCTGAAGTAAAGCAAAGTCTGTAGAAAATAAACCATACCTATATGGATTGTTATTGTTCTAGTTCAGTGACAACGGCGTTTTGGTTTCGGTGAAAAAGATCTGTGATCCCTTAAATATCCACGATGACCCCCGGTAGCAGTTGTTCGGTGTGTCTGATGGATACGTAAAGATCATACTTCTCCGATTCTTATTTTATTTTTTCAATCAGATGAAAGAATAACGACCTTAATCTTATCTTACATAAACCCTTTTCTATCCACCCCTATGAAAACCAATCAAATAAATTGGATTTGTTTTTTGATCCATCTATCTATCATTGATGATTCAATTGGAAAAGAAACAAAGATTTCTCTTATAAAGATTTCTCTTATGATGATGAAATTCGCGTTTCATTAATCAATGAGATATCCGCTAAAGGTTTTAGCTACTCGTTGTGATTGCGCCGACTTGTTAATTTATTTAGAGATCTAATTCAGTCTTTACAGGAAAACTTATATTAAGAAATAAATTAAACCATTTTTCATGATTCCTTATGAATCGAAATGAATCGAATCCTTGATACTCGAAGAAGTTTGCGACTAGTGAATCGATCCTATCGAGTTACTTCCAACCTTTCCGAGTCATTGGAATAGCTTATTTGTTTAATGACTCATTCTGTTCCGATATTGGGACTCTAATTCAAGAACCTTCTTTTTTTTAGTTATTAAAGAAAGAATTGGATCCTTGCTGAGACTTCTCCAGATAAATATCTATCTATCTATAGATAAACTATAGATAAAAAGAAAGTACTATGTACCGATTGAGCCAATGACTATTCATGATTCCATATTGAATCAATTCCATACCGGTTCCAAATTAGAGGAATGTTATGGTCAAACTTCGTTTGAAACGATGTGGTAGAAAGCAACGTGCGACTTGAAGGACATGATCGGTTGTGGATTCTTACATCCGCCATTTTTTATATCAACGAAAACGCTCTTGACTCGACATAGTTTGTTCTGTTCCGCTAGGATCCCCATTTTTTGTTGGGTTGTAATGTAAATAGTACATGATGGAGCTCGAGTAGAAAGTATTGATTCATTTATCAGGGGGAAGGATCTAGGGTTAGTGACAATCAATAAGTTGGGACAACTTCGTAAGTATATTTTCGATATAAAAATGGAAAGGGTCAAATTCGACCAAGTTTCCAACTTTTTAATTTGTTGGAATTGGTAAAACCATTTCAATCAAAAGTGTATCACAGCAGAATCAATCGTTCGTATGATTCTTCGATAAAAAGGGTATGTTGCTGCCATTTTTAATTGAAACGATTAAGGATCGCCGAAGTAATGTCTAAACCCAATGATTCAAAGCAAAGATAAAAGATCCTCGGAACAAGGAAACACCATTTTCAATTGTCTTAACAACTGATCAGAATGAGAAATCAAAATTGATTCCAGACAAGACAAACAAAAGAGGTTAGAGATGAGATGACTCAATAAATGTCTAAGAATTTCCCTTCGAATTCTTTGAGAATTACCCCACTTGAGTTATGAGTACGAATGATATTCTTTTTTCCTTCCTGAAAAAAAAAAGACTCAAATTCTAAGTCTAATTGAAGATTTTCTGGAGCAATTTGCCGCTATATACATAAATTTGAATCATTCTTTCTTGAGCCGTACGAGGAGAAAACCTCCTATACGTTTCTAGGGGGGGCATTGTTCATCTGCATCTATCCCAATGATCCATCTATCGAATCGTTGCAATTGATGTTCGATCCCGAAGAGAAGGAAGAGATCTTCGGAAAGTGGGTTTTTACGATCCAATAAAGAATCAAACTTATTTAAATGTTCCTGCTATTCTTTATTTCCTTGAAAAAGGCGCTCAACCTACAGGAACTGTTCATGATATTTCAAAGAGGGCGGAGGTATTTAAGGAATTTAAAATTAATCAATTGAAATAAAATGAATGAAAATTCAAGGGTGGGGGTAACATCTAGCTTTGTTTAATTGTTTCTCTACCGTTTCTCCTTTTCTTGCTCTATTCATACTTCTATTGAATAGACCTTCTATTTTTTTCCTACTTTTTCTTTATTTATTCCTCCACTCACACTTCATTTCTTATTTATGTAGTGTCAATCTAACGCAAGTCTTTTTTTATGGAATTTGTTTTCTCAACATTCAATTCATATTGACAATGGTGTATCGAACAAATATAATTCGATCGTGGAGAAATAGATCTATTTCTCCACGTCCCACAAGTTTGATTCTTTACTTTACTTGACTCAAATGATGGGTTCGCCAGATTCGCCGTGACACAAGAATCTTAATGAAAAAAAAAAATGGATAAAGATAAAAATGGGTGTCTATCCATTTTGACATCTATCTATATTTATCTAGGAATCTGTTGTATTTTAATCTGATCTTTTTTTTTTTTTATGTTCATAATCGATCATCAAATGTTTCTTTTAGATTTCTTGCTAGTTCAATGTTTTGACGGGTTTGGGCAACCCAATCTCTTTTTTTTATTAAGATCGTATCTACACACCCTATTCATCTGGGTTGCTAACTCAACGGTAGAGTACTCGGCTTTTAAGTGCGGCTATTCTTTTTTACACATTTGGATGAAGAAACGGATTCGTCCATACCCATACATTGGTAGAGTTTGTAAGACCACGACTGATCCTAAAAAAAGGGAATGAATGGAAAAAACAGCATGTCGTATCAATGGAGAACTCTGAGAATACTTCATCTTTACCGGATCGGTAAAAACGATTGTTTTGATTCTTGAAAACGGTACCAAATCAATTCAAAGTTGGGTCGAGTGAATAAATGGATAGAGCCCTTTGGCTCCAATTCCAATTATAGGGAAACAAAAAGCAACGAGCTTCTGTTCTGAATTTGAATGATTACCCGATCTAATTAGATGTTAAAAATGGATTAGTACCAGATGCGGGATAAGGGTTCTCCTGTGAGTGGATCATTGATTCCTTTTTTTTTAATGAATCCTAACTATTCACTATTCTCCATTATGGAGTGGAGACGAATGTGTAGAAGAAATGGTATACTGATAAAGATAATTCATTCCAAAGTCAAAAGAGCGATTGGGTTGCAAAAATAAAGGATTTCTAACCATCTCTTGTAACTATAACCAATACAAACCAATTGGATGGAAAAAAAGAGGATCCCTTGATTGGTCTCCCTGTCTCCGGGGTATCTATTCTTTCTTACTATATACTTTGTTCTGACCGTATTGCACTATGTATCATTTGAGAATCCAAGAAATCTCTTCCTTTGGTTCAAGTATAATTTCAAATGGAAGAATTACAAAGATATTTAGAAATTGATAGATCTCGTCAACAACACTTCCTATATCCGCTTCTCTTTCAGGAGTATATCTACGTACTTGCTCATGATCATGGTTTAAATGGATCGATTCTTTACGAATCCATGGAAAATTTAGGTTATGACAATAAATCCAGTTCACTAATTATCAAACGTTTAATTATTCGAATGCATCAACAGAATCATTTGATGATTTCGGTTAATCATTCGAACCAAAATCGATTCCTTGGGTACAACAAGAATTTTGATTATCAAATGATATCAGAGGGTTTTGCAGTCATTGTGGAAATTCCATTCTCTCTGCAATTAGTATCTTCTCTAGAAGAAAAAGAAATAGCAAAATTTCATAATTTACGATCTATTCATTCAATACTTCCCTTTTTAGAGGACAAATTCTCACATTTAAATTATGTGTCAGATATCCTAATACCTTACCCCACACATCTGGAAATCTTGGTTCAAACCCTTCACCGTTGGATACAAGATGCTCCCTCTTTGCATTTATTGCGATTCTTTCTCCACGAGTATACTAATTGGAATAGTTTCATTACTCCAAAGAAATCCATTTATCTTTTTACAAAAGATTTTACAAAAGAGAATCAAAGATTATTCTTGTTCCTATATAATTCTCATGTATATGAATGCGAATCCGTATTCATTTTTCTCCGTAAACAGTCTTCTTATTTAGGATCAAAATATTCTGGAGCCTTTATTGAGCGAACACATTTCTATGGAAAAATGGAATATCTTGTGGTAGTTCTTCGTAATGATTTTCAGAAAACTCTATGGTTGTTCAAGGATCCTTTCATGCATTATGTCAGATATCAAGGAAAAGCAATTC